GAAATCGAAGAGGCCATACAGGGGTTTTCCCAGGCCTGTTCCTATGAGTCCGAGACTAAGTAATTCTATGAGACCCGTGAAATTCGGGTCTCCCGGGTTGAACGCGGACCCGACTTACTTGGAAAATGTCGATGCGAATCAAGATCGAGAAAAGAAAGTTTTCCAACCACGGACTCAAATCCATTGTCAAATCCTACTCAACAGAATATGGAGGTACTTATGGCAGAACGAGCCAATCAGGTCTTTCACACTAAAGTGATCGACGGAACTGTTATGAAACGACTTATTAGTAGATTAATAGATCACTTCGGAATGGCATATACATCACATATCTTGGATCAAATCAAGACTCTCGGTTTCCAACAAGCTACTGCTACATCCATTTCATTGGGAATTGAGGATCTTTTAACAATCCCCTCGAAGAGATGGCTAGTTCAAGATGCTGAACAAGAAAGTTTCATTTTAGGAAAACATCATCAGTATGGGAATATACATGCCGTCGAAAAATTACGCCAATCCATTGAGATATGGTATGTTACCAGTGAATATTTGCGCCAAGAAATGAATCCTAATTTTAGGATGACCGATCCCCTTAATCCAGTCCATATAATGTCTTTTTCGGGAGCGCGGGGAAATGCATCTCAGGTACATCAATTGGTAGGTATGAGGGGATTAATGTCGGATCCCCAAGGACAAATGATTGATTTACCCATTCAAAGCAATTTACGCGAAGGACTCTCTTTAACAGAATATATTATTTCTTGCTACGGGGCCCGTAAAGGAGTTGTGGATACTGCGGTACGAACATCGGATGCTGGATATCTCACTCGCCGACTTGTGGAAGTAGTTCAACACATTGTTGTACGTCGAACAGATTGTGGCACCGTACGGGGTATTTCTGTGAGCTCTCGAACACGGAATGCGAGAATGCAGGAAAAGATGTTTATCCAAACATTAATGGGCCGTGTATTAGCAGATGATATATATATAGGTTCGCGATGCATTGCCACTCGAAATCAAGATATTGGCCTTGGACTTATCAATCGAGTTATAACCTTTCGACCGCAATCAATATCTATTCGAACTCCCTTTACTTGTAGAAGTACCTCTTGGATCTGTCGATTATGTTATGGCCGGAGTCCGACGCATGGCGACTTGGTCGAATTGGGAGAAGCTGTAGGTATTATTGCGGGTCAGTCGATTGGAGAACCGGGCACTCAATTAACATTAAGAACTTTTCATACCGGCGGAGTATTCACTGGAGGTACGGCAGAACATGTGCGAGCTCCTTCTAATGGAAAAATCAAATTCAATGAGAATTTGGTTCATCCGACGCGTACACGTCATGGACATCCTGCCTTTCTATGTTCAATAGACGTGTATGTAACTATTGAGAGTGAAGATATTCTCCACACTGTACGTATTCCGTCCAAAAGTTTTCTTTTAGTTCAAAATGATCAATATGTAGAATCAGAGCAAGTAATTGCTGAGATGCGCGCAGGAACAGCCACTTTGAGTGTTAAAGAGAAGGTTCGAAAACATATTTACTCTGAGTCAGAGGGTGAAATGCATTGGAATACCGATGTATATCATGCCTCGGCATTTACATATGGGAATGTTCATCTATTACCCAAAACAAGTCATTTATGGATATTATTAGGGGAACCGTGGAAATCTAGTCGACTCTCCCTTGCAATTCACAAGGAGCAAGATCAAATGAACGCCCATTCTCTTTCTGGCAAACAACGATCTAGTGCTAACCCCTCAGGAATTACTACTCAAGCAAGATCAAAATTCTTTCGGTTAGAGTGTTCTGGGAACAGAGGAAGTGAGAGTCCTAATTCTTCAGAACGTAATCGAATCAGATGTACAGGTCTTTGTAATCTCAGATATACGGCCATTCTCGACGAGAATTCTCATTTGTTGGCAAAGCGGCGAAGAAATAGATTCATCATCCCACTCCAAACAATTCAAGAACGCGAGAACGAACTAACACCCTCTTCGGGGATCTCAATTGAAATACCAATCAATGGGATTTTACGTAAACAAAGTATTTTTGCATATTTCGATGATCCGCAATATAGAAGAAAGCACTCGGGAATGACTAAATATGAAACAATAGAAATGGAGTCAATTGTCAAAAAAGAGGATTTCATTGAGTATGAGGGAGTCACGGAATTAAAGCCAAAAGACCAAATGAAAGACGATCGATTTTTTTTTATTCCCCAGGAAGTGCATCTCTTACCCGAATCTTCTTTGCTACTGGTACGAAACAATAGTATTATTAGAGGAAATACACCAATCACTTTTACGACAAGAAGCCGAGTAGGCGGGGTAGTGCGAGTGGAGAGAACCCAAAATAGAATTTTACTAAGAATCTTTTCTGGAGATATCCATTTTCCTGGAAAAACAGCAAAGATCTCCGAACAGAGTGACATTTTGATACCACCAACAACAGGAAAGAGAAAGTCTAAAGGAAAGAGAAAGTCTAAGGAAAACAAAAAATGGCTCTATATCCAACGGCTCACACTTACCAAGAAAAACTATTTTGTTTTAGTTCGACCTGTAATCCCATATGAAAAAACGGATGGGATAAATTTAGCAAGCCTTTTCCCCCCGGATATATTGCAAGAAAGGGATAATGTACAACTCCAAATTGAAACATATATCCGTTATGGAAACGGCATGCTAATTCAGGCAAGGTCGGAGAGAGGTATTCAATTAGTTCAGACTTGTTTAGTACTGGATTGGGAACAAGACAACAAAAGTTCTTCTAGCGACGAGGCCCGGGCTTCCTTTGTTGAAATAAGGACAAATGCTTTGATTCAAGATTTTCTCAGAATCTACTTAGCAAAATCGCCTATTTCATATACTATCAAAAGGAATGATCTATCGGGTTCGGGGTTGATCTCCGAGAATAAATCAGATCACACGATGATCAACCCCTTTTCTTCCAGTTATTCCTATTCCAGAGCAAGGATTCGAGAATCTCTTACCCAACCTCAAGGAACTATCCATACATTGTTGAATCAAAAGAAGGAATGCCCATTTTTGCTAATTTTGTCAGCATCCAATTGTTCTTGTTCGCGACTAGGTCCATTTAATGATGTAAAGTCTCCCGATGCGATAAAAGAATTCAGTCACAAGGACCCCCCAATTTCAACTAGGAAATGCTTGGGTCCTTTAGGAACAGGTCTTCAAATTTCGAATTTTTATTCCTTTTCCCATTTAATAACTTCTAATCGGATCTTGGGAACTCACTATTTTCAACTTGACAATTTGAAACCGACTTTTAAAGTACTTCAATATTTTTTAATGGATGAAAAGGGGAAAATTGTGAAGCCCGATTCGTGCAAGAACCTCATTTTAAATCCATTTTTTTTTTATTGGGATTTTTTGTATTACACCTGTTGGGAAAAGTCATCTACAATGATTAGCCTTGGGCAGTTTATTTGTGAAAATGTAAAAATAGCCAAAAAAGGACCACATCTTAAATCGGGTCAAGTTATAATTGTTAAAGTTGACTCGGTAATAATACGATCAGCTAAGCCCTTTTTGGCAACCCCGGGGACAACTGTGCATGGTCATTATGGGAAAATGCTTTCTAAAGGAGATACATTAGTTACATTTATCTATGAAAAATCACGATCTGGTGATATAACGCAAGGTCTTCCAAAAGTGGAACAGGTGTTAGAAGTGCGTTCAATTGCTTCAATATCAATGAATCTCAAAAAGAGGGTGGAGAGTTGGAACAAATGTATACTAAGAATTCTTGGACTTCCTTGGGGATTCGTGATTGGTACTGAGCTAACTATCGTGCAAAGTCGTATCTCTTTAGTTAATAAGATCCAAAAGGTTTATCGATCTCAGGGCGTGCAGATACATAACAGACATATCGAAATTATTGTTCGTCAAATAACCTCTAAAGTGTTGGTTTCGGAAGCCGGACTGTCGAATGTTTTTTTACCCGGAGAACTCGTTGGATTGTTGCGAGCGGAACGAATGGGGCGCGCTTTGGAAGAAGCGATTTGTTACCGAGCTGTCTTATTGGGAATAACCAGAGCGTCTCTGAATACTCAAAGTTTCATATCGGAAGCGAGTTTTCAGGAAACGGCCCGCGTTTTAGCAAAAGCGGCTCTCCGGGGTCGTATCGATTGGTTGAAAGGCCTGAAAGAGAACGTTGTTCTGGGGGGAATGATACCGGTTGGTACTGGATTCAAAGGCAAAGGATTAGTACAACAATATAAGCATCTTCCTTTGCAAAAAAACCTATTCGAGGGAGAAATGAGAGATATTTTATTTCACCATAAAACCTTATTTGATTCTTTCCGTTCAAAGAATTTCCACAATACAGTCGAACAATCCTGTTGACTATTAAATAATTCCTAAGAGCAGATTCATCCGTTTGGTTTGAAAAGGATCTTGATTTGGATTAGATCCAGTCATTTAATTTGGTACGAGTAATAAAAAAAATAATGAATAGAAATGAAGAAGGACTTGGCCCTGTCTTTCGGGCCAATCTCTGGGAGAAGGGAAGGTTCCATCGGAACTATTTTTTCAAGGTACCTCGTCTCTTTTTTTTTTTCAAAAACCAAAAAGAGGCGTGAGTGTGGGGAAAAATGACAAGAAGATATTGGGATATAAATTTGGAAGAGATGTTGGAAGCAGGCGTTCATTTTGGACATGATATTCGAAAATGGAATCCTAAAATGGCACCTTATATCTCTGCAAAGCGTAAAGGTAGGCATATTACAAATCTTATTAAAACTGCTCGTTTTTTATCAGAAACTTGTGATTTGGTTTTTGATGCAGCCCGTAACAAAAAACAATTCTTAATTGTTGGCACTAAAAAAAAAGCAGCTGATTCAGTATTAGGGGCTGCAATAAAGGCTCGGTGTCATTATGTTAATAAAAAATGGCTCAGCGGGATGTTAACGAATTGGTCGACTACAGAAACGAGACTTCAGAAGTTTAGAGACTTGAGAACCAAACAAAAAACAGGAAGATTGGACCGTCTTCCAAAAAGAGATGCGGCCATCTTGAAAAGACAATTATCTCACTTGCAAAGATATCTTGGCGGGATTAAATATATGACCGACTTACCCGATATTGTAATCATCGTTGATCAGCACGAACAATATACGGCCCTTCGGGAATGTATCACTTTAGGAATTCCAACAATTTGTTTAATCGATACAAATTGTGACCCCAATCTCGCAGATATTTCGATTCCCGCGAATGATGATTCTATCTCTTCCCTCCGATTTATTCTTAACAAATTAGTATTCGCAATCTGTGAAGGCCGTTTGGAATCTTTAAGAACTCCGTAATTCAAAAGAAGAAAAAGAACTTATAGCGTTTCGGAACCCTCAGATATTTATCCAATCGCTTACTATTTCTGAATCTCAAAAACGAGAGAAAAAGAACTGGGCATAGAGGGTGATTAGTTGGTATTCCAAATATACGATTCAACTAGCTCAGTCAAGACAAAGATGATTGAATCCAAATAATTTAGTTTCAAGTTTTCTTTTTGTGAGAGAGCAATATGAATCTTTTATCAGGTTCCACTAGTATACTAAAAGGGTTCTACGAGATATCCGGTGTGGAAGTAGGCCAACATTTCTATTGGAAAATCGGGGGTTTCCAAGTTCATGGCCAAGTACTGATTACGTCTTGGGTTGTAATTGCTATCTTATTAGGTTCCGCTGCGCTAGCCGTTCGGAAACCACAAACCATTCCGACCGGCGTTCAAAATTTCTTTGAATATGTCCTCGAATTCATTCGAGATGTGAGTCAAACTCAAATTGGAGAAGAATACGGTCCTTGGGTTCCTTTTATTGGAACTATGTTTCTCTTTATTTTTGTTTCTAATTGGTCGGGCGCTCTTTTACCTTGGAAAATCATCCAATTACCTCAGGGGGAGTTAGCCGCACCCACAAATGATATAAATACTACGGTTGCTTTGGCTTTACTCACCTCAGTGGCCTATTTCTATGCGGGGCTTACTAAAAAAGGGTTCGCTTATTTCGGGAAATATATTCAACCAACTCCAATCCTTTTACCTATTAACATCTTAGAAGATTTCACAAAGCCCTTATCACTTAGTTTTCGCTTGTTTGGAAATATATTAGCTGATGAATTAGTAGTGGTTGTTCTTGTTTCATTAGTACCTTTAGTGGTTCCTATCCCTGTGATGTTCCTTGGATTATTTACAAGTGGTATCCAAGCCCTTATTTTTGCAACTTTAGCCGCAGCGTATATAGGTGAATCCATAGAGGGCCACCATTGACTAGTTTTGAAACGGTCTTTTTTTAGCTTTGGCGAAAGCAATATAGGCGCGGCTCAAACTAATCAACTTCGAAAAAACAATATCTATACCTATACTCTATACGATTTAGAGCAATAGCAAAAAAGATTAGGCTATTGAACCGAGAATTGTAAAAAAAGAAAAAAGATCGAAAAGATCTTTTGCCAAAAATTCACCTTTGGTCCACTTATATAGATATAGATATCTCCATTTAATGGAAATTTTTTCCATGGCTTGACCAAGCCTAATCGTCAACTAGAATGATTTCCTTTTCAATTGATTTGATTCAACGAGAGGCCTAAAAATTTTTGACAAATAGGAAATAGAATGCACTTTGTTTGATCAATCACTTTTTAAGCAATGAGTATATACTAATTAATTTGTCCTTGTTATTGTATCCATGCAGGATCATGATAAAGGGCGGGAAAGAAGACAAAAACGGAATTTCAAAAAAATCCAAAATGGGCTGATTCGAAGAGGGGATCCAATTGAATGGCACTAAGGAAACTCTTTCGACGAATAATTCTCAAATCCGGTTGGCTCTAAGATGGATGAAGAGTTGGTTTCCATTAGCCAAGAAGTACATGTATATGGTATATTAGCCAGTTCGAGAGAAATTACCGATCGATCTAATTTGACCTCCGAATGGGAATTTATGCGGAGAGTCTCCTATGTGAAGTTCGTAGTTATTTCGACTGGATGAGTGTATCATTAACCATTTCTTTTTTGGGGACGAGGAACTTATCATGAATCCACTGATTTCTGCCGCTTCCGTTATTGCTGCTGGATTGGCTGTAGGGCTTGCGTCGATTGGACCTGGAGTTGGTCAAGGTACTGCTGCGGGCCAAGCGGTAGAAGGTATCGCAAGACAGCCGGAGGCAGAGGGGAAAATACGAGGTACTTTGTTACTTAGTCTAGCTTTTATGGAAGCTTTAACAATTTATGGCCTAGTTGTTGCATTAGCCCTTTTATTTGCAAATCCTTTTGTTTAATCTTAGTAATATGAAAACCTTTTTTCCTTTTGGAGTGCCTTTTCCTTTTGCTTTCCTTTTTCAAATTCCAGCAATATTTCATTCTTTCAATTCCTCATGCGTTGAAAAAATAACTCAGGGGAAGGGCTGATTTGCGAATAAGGAATTAGCATGCCGACTCACTTTCAGCCTTCCCCTTTGTAGTCGTTGCAGCGGGGAATT